TCCATGATGGCCTTTTTATTAATAGAACTGGAAGAGGAGGAAAAGAAATAGCTTATGGTGACCATCTATTTGAGTCGATCATTTCGTAGATCTAATTCAAGTTTTTTTTATGCAGTGGAAAGGCCTTCAAATCTGAAGTTTTACGCTTAAAGGAAGAAATGTTCTTGGTGGATGCAGGACTTGGGACCGCCAGAATGATTATGCAGGATGAGCCTAAAGGAGTTCCAATCAACCGAGCCACCAGGTTTGAGAATAAGGTGGGATTCTATAGCCTATGCGCCTGCATCTGATGAGATAGAAGTAGGCTCCCGGTGCGTCTTCCTTCGGTCGGCTTGTCATCGAAGGATGTTAGCCAACTCAGAAGAACTATAGGCTCGGGTAGGTCAAGCGAACTGATTCATTTCATTCTTCGCCTAGTCTTAGCACCCGCACAGTAGAGGGGAATAAGCATTCCCTTTCCGACAAAACTAAGCGTCTTGCCGCTGGGTAAAGACAAATAGGAGGAACCCCAAAACAAGTCTAGGCTTAAGAACGGTGATGCTAGTTCAGTTGTTGAAGAAAATGTCCCGTTGGGGGCAAGATCTCTGGCTTCAGCTGCGGCTATTCTATCTATTCTATAGAAGTGAATATGAGAGAAAAGCTCTTCTTTCACATAGTGGGAGGCTGACCTTCTCTCTTCCCAATTCTCCCAATGAGACCTCACTTAGTGGACGACCCAGAGGACTTGAATCAAGCCCCTTTAGCCTCGTTACGAGACTTTTTGGACGTGTTCGGTTAGCATTTCCACTTATCACCTTGAGTGAAGCCTTTCTCCCTCGGCAAAAAGCAAAAGTTTCTTAACAGTCAGGAGTCCAGTATAGATGTAGGTAGAGGGCCATCTTCGTTCCCTGAATCCGCTAGTCAGTCGTCATTCAGTGAAGAGTCCTAAAGCATACCAGCAGTGAAGTGAACCTCTTAATTAAAGTGCAGTTCGATGATCTCGTGCTAGGGGCACTGAAAGCCATAAAAAAGATCTATTGACTTTCTTGGATGGAGATCCAGTTCTTAGCTTAGTAAGATAATCGACTAGTCGCATAGCATGCTGGCAACATGATCATTGCTTACTATTCTTTTGGCACTAACTCAGGAAGGGAAGACATCCCACACCTCATAGACCTTTATCCAGGGTGGAGAGCGAGACTGACCATTCATTCGACTATTCTAGAGCCTATTCTAACTCCACTATAAAAGAAGGTCCTACTACTTGTGTGAAATCAGTCGCTTGAGAGCTTCGGGCTAGGTTATGGACGAGAGGCTAGGTACGATTTCCGAGCGAATCAAGGAGAGAGCGATGACAGTGACTTTATCCTAGCTAAGAAAGGTAATCGATCCCCTTTCCCAACGGGAGAGGATGGAAAAGTTCGACCGGTAGGGAGAGAAGGCGTTGGTGAGGCGACCGGAAGGCAGTTTAGTTTACTGTTAGAAAGCGAGAGTAGCTGTCTTTAGGGTGCTAGTTCCCTTTCTAACAAGCTGACCGGAATAGCGGCCCTCGCTTCTAGTCCCACTTGTAGCCTGATCGGGACTTCTTTCTCTCTTGCTTGAATGCCAACCAACTTTTCTGACTCTGGTTAGTAGCTCTATACTTTCACCCGCTTGAATACCTTATCTTGCTGTAAGTGAATTAAGGTACTTTACTTGTCTCGTTAGAGAAAGGCAGCGAAGTAGAAAGCGAAGCTGGAGCCTTAGCTGCCTTGTCAAAGGAAAGCAAAGGTTGAGCCAAGCTACTTGTTCACTCTGGGTCCCATCCGTCCTCGAACCGCCAACTCCGTTCACTGCCTTCTCTCCAGAACTCCAGTTTGGCTTGGTTACTGGAACTCAAAAGCCCTAGCTTCTCTTACCTTCTAGAACTGTAAGGGAATTTCGGTAGTGAGGAACTGTCCCTCATGTTCCCTGCCTAATCTGAAAGACTAGCTCAGGTCAGAACTCATAGCTCAAACTCAACAGCCTAGCTTCGCTACAGAACTATGATCTACGACCAACCTCTCTCAACCGAAGCCATCGTAACATAACATATGTATCAACGATTCCAAAAAAGGACAGGAAATTGGATCCATCCCTGGAGGCATAGGCATAGACGAAGAAAGCAGAAACATAGGGGTAGATGAAAGCAGGGATTGAATGAGGGATGAATCTTCTGAACTGCTTGAGAGCTGGAAGATTGGGATATCCCGACTTCCAATTCTTATACCCGCTTTTAAAGGTAAGATATCGACCTTTGATGGGGGGCTCTCACAGGTCTACTCGCCAGTGTCTTCCTTCCACACAAGTTCTACCTACGCTTCCCGGTTATAAGATCTCATACGGAAGAAGAGCCTCTAGGATCATTCATCTGGCTTGAATCTCTCTTTCTTTTGAATCGTAACCTACTATTAGTGTATGCCTAAAACTGAACTAATTACTTTTCTCTAACCAACTTATGACCAAACAAAAAATGACTTAACTATTGGCCAGATTTCCCTCT